CTATTATGACATAGCCGCGAGGCGCTCAACGGACCCTTTTATTATTATAAAACCTTTCTGGACTTTGTATTGATGTAAAAAACGCTCTTTTTGTTACTCCTATCTAAATTATAAGGTCTTAGGTGGAACTACTTAATTGAATGTTTTACAGAGATTCTAATAATTCGTATTACTATATAGTTTAGTTATTGGAGGGTATTTTTGATTTATTTCTATTTTCTTTATATATAAAGAAAATAGAAATAAATCATTCAAATTCAAGTCAAAGTTTTTCTTTTTTTTAGTATTAATAGCTAGTAATCTAAAAGAAAGAAAGCTAGTCTGTACTCTATTTGTTTATTCTTTAACCGTACGAAATACCCGACAAACACTCTTAGAAGGGATAGAATTCCATTCTTTGATTGGTTCTTCCGATCCTTATTTTATTTAACTCATAGAAGATAGATAGAACATTCAATTTAACAAATAGAATATCACAAATTGGACATTTTTTATTCGAAACGCCTCGTGATCTTCAACCAATTATGTGCTTCAATATAATTACCCGGAGTAAGCGCTATCGCTTGTTTCCAATACTCAGCGGCTTGATCGAACCAAGCCTCCGCAATTTCCGAATCTCCCTGTCGAATGGCCTGCTCTCCCCGGTAATGACAGATCACAGCCATATTATTAAACGCTTGTGGTAAGAATGGGTTTCGTTCTAGTGCCCTAAAATAATATTCTAAGGCTTTCGTATGATCCCCATTACTTGTGTGAATAAGGCCTATGTTATAGAGTATATAACTTCGATCGTAGGGATCAATTTCTAGTCGCATAGCTTCATAATAATTCTGTAAAGCTTCTGCATAATTTCCTTCGGATTGGGCTGACATCCGTTACGGTCGTCATTCGATTAAAAAACGAATCTCCGTTCCAGAACCGTACGTGATATTTTCATATCATACGGCTCCTCCCTTAATATGCATACTAAGAATATTTTTCTCGTTTTTGATTCCATGTATCTATTATTCTCATTATGAATTGAGCGGGGCTAGTGTTTTTGCACGAAATTTCTAGCCAACCTTCCTGCGTGGGAGCTTTTGTTAACATCAACCTTGTTGGTACTAGATAGAAATGGTAACTCCAACAATTTCTTTGTCCTCAACGCCCCCTAATTTCCAGGAATTAGTCACTTCAACAGTCTTTGATGGTTATATGGGTATCCAAGGTACGAACGAGATGGATATTTGTTGGCCCAACCATTCTTTTAAGTCCCAACCCGTAGAGGGGGGGTAAGTCATTTTTAACAAAGCTTTAGTCTTGTTGATTTCTAGGTGTAGTGCTTTTCACCAATGCTGCCTATTAGAACTAGTAGAGTGGGGTTGGCCCGGAATACAGAACCAACAGGTGTAACCTTTCGCTCAATACTAAAACGGCTAGTGGAAGCATATGAGGCTGCATTAATCGAGGATACACGACAGAAGGAATTGTTCTATTTATAAACTTCACCTTCAAGAAGCGTAGATTTTTTTCAACAATCTATCAAAAAAATTATTTTTTATTCTTTCTCATAAGAATAAGACTGGGGTAAAAAAAAGAATCAAATCACACCATCTCTGTAATAGGTAAATGCCTCCTTTTCGCCCGAAGTTGTTGGAATTATTCGTAATAAAATATTGGCCACAACCGAAAAGGTCTTATCAATAAAATTTCCATTTATCCGTGATCTAGGCATAGGTACCAATCCATTCTAAAATTCTTTTCATTCCCCCTCTAGGGGGAAAATGACCCTACAAAGAAAGGAATTGTAAAATACGAAATAGCATAAAAAAGATTCAGTAAAAAAAACATAAATTCAATATCAACAATCAACAAATAAAATGTAAAGATGTGAACCCTCTACTACGACTCATATTAAAAGACTCAAATTGCTCCTTTTTGTAGGAAGAAAAAAATATTTGGAGACAATTCGAAGTTATCCTATAGTATACGAACGGCCGAACTAGTCCTATTTCATCGAAGCTGAAGAATCAAGTCATTTTTCCTAGCGATTCACTTTGGTTGGATTAGGATCCAAAGAGGGGGGAAATAAGCGAATAACTCTTCTATAATCTAAACGGAATAACCGTCTATTTTGTTTGTGTTATGTACATAGTGAGTAGATACTATACAACCAAATAGCCCCAGGATGAGTCATGTATTTGTAAAAGATCTATGAAATAATCACCTTTTTGGTGAAAACTTCAAAATAAATTCATTTTCTAAGTTTTATGAAATCGTCGTTTAAATGGAATCATAATCGAAAGGTATCCATTAATCATAGTCTAAAAAACATAAACCCATCAATCCGTTGATTCCTTCCAATTCATTGATTTAATCTCGTATAAATATGATATCAGATATCAGACAAGGGCGGAAACGGCATCTTCGCAAATATGAAAAATATATCTTTTAAATTTTCCCAAGAAAAAACTTTTTTATTTGAATACCCGAGCCTTGAAAAGATCTTGACCAAAAATGGGATCTTTTTTTAGTTAGAATTGCTTGGTTGTGCCTTACCTAGCCAAGCCCCCCCAAAAAAATAGGAATAACTCGCTATTCGTTCGGTTCCCGGGTCATAATTGTTGTGTAGGAGAGGTGGCCGAGTGGTTCAAGGCGTAGCATTGGAACTGCTATGTAGACTTTTGTTTACCGAGGGTTCGAATCCCTCTCTTTCCGTACCTTCACCCAACTCAACAACAGCGCCGACCGTAACAAATTAACCAAGAGGTATATCCTTTTAGTTTGGGGAAAGGAGGCTCATTTTTCCGAAACCTTTTCTAAACCCTTTTATTTAAGGTAGGCTTAAGTCTGACGGGAATAATATTCTACGACCAGCAATTCATTTATTTTCAAACCGACCCACTTATTATCTATTATTTGATTGACTACTCCTTTATATGGGAATGGGTGAAGAGTTAAATGTTTTGGCAATTCCTCACTGTGGGATGAATCCAGATAATTTTGAACGAGAGCTTTTGATTTTTGCTTATCCCTCGCCATAACAATGTCGGTGGGTTTGCAACGATAACTTGGTATATCTACTATACGACCATTAACTAAAATATGTCTATGATTAACCAATTGGCGGGCTCCAGGAATAGTCGGCGCCATACCCAATCGAAAAAGGATGTTGTCCAAACGCATTTCAAGTAATTGGAGTAAAACCTGACCTGTTGACCCTTTGGCTTTTCTCGCGATACGGAAGTATTTAAGTAATTGTCGTTCTGTAATACCATAATGAAACCGTAATTTTTGTTTTTCTTCTAGACGAATACGATATTGAGATCTTTTCCCGGAACGTGATGGGTTTCTAAGATCTCTAGGCTTTTTATTAGTCAGTCCTGGTAAAACCCCCAGACGTCGTATTTTTTTGAAACGAGGCCCCCGGTAACGCGACATAAAAACTCCTTATTTATTGTTATTGATTGATATTTCATTTTTATATTAAAACTGAACGAAATCCCCTGAAGTATTCTCTTGATTGGACTAGAACGACTAATGGCACTAGACGGAAAAGTGAGATTAAAGATGTACGTATCCGAAGTTCCTCCTTGTTTTTGTATTAAAATGCATTATTCATTATTTTATTCTTGTATTTTCAATTTCATTTATGAATTTTATTTTCATATTTGAGTCTTTCAATTTTTATCATTTTTGTAATTGTATTTTAGTATATATATATATATACATAATATTAATATACATTAATTTCATTTTCATTTATTGTATATATATTTTTATTCTTAGTTCAGTTACTATTTAGTCTTGAAGTTTTGTTGTATATTTCTTTCGATTCTATTCCCTAGAATAGAAAGAAAGCAAAAACATAGAATTACATTTTCTTATTCTTAATAGAATAAAAATTAAGTAATAAAAATATAAAATAACGAATCGAATAATATACAAACCAATATATATAAAACCATCGAAAAGAAAAATACGAAAAAGGATCCGTTGAGTTGTTTTGCCGAGACATAAGAAAGCGTCGACCTTTTGAAAAAGGAAAGGTGTCTTTATTCTTTCATTTCCAAGAAACAGAATCGTATAAAAAATAAAACAAATAGAGAAAAGCCGGCTATCGGAGTCGAACCGATGACCATCGCATTACAAATGCGATGCTCTAACCTCTGAGCTAAGCGGGCTCACATAAGAGAAACTTTACATGCATAATAATTCCAAAAACTAGATCTTAGTTATTAACTATTTATATTTATAAATCATAAAAAATAGAAATCGATTTCAAACCTCTATTGAAGTAAATAAACTATAGAAATAAGATAAAGATTCCTATACCGATTTAGAATTTGATATTTGATATTTATTACATCCCAATCCTAACAATTAGAATAATACATTTATCTTTTTTTATCAATCAAAAAATTTTAAATTTAGAATTTAATATACATTTATTTAGAAATCTTAATTTAATAAAAATGGGAATATATATTATATATATATTATTATTATATTCTAATTATTATTATATTCTAATTATTATTATAAAAAAATTTTGCAATTTGCATTCAATTATGAGTTCTATCTATAAAAATTCATTAATTCATTTGAATCAAATCAAAAAATGATAGATAAAGGTTTCAGATCAGAATAAAACATTCCGGTTGCTTTTATTTGAAAACTAAGACAAAAAAGAATCGATCCTTTGAGTATTTCAACTTTCATGGTAAAATGAAAAATAGGTTCATATCTATAGTGATAGATATCCGTCTATATTGAATTGAAGATCAAAAAGCGATAGAATTCTTTCTGGTTGGCCCATATCAAATATGAGCTAACACCAGAAATGAAAGAAAATAGGCAAAACAAAAAAGTATGAAATTCCTTATAGAATCGAATTTAAAGGTTCCGGTATAAAAAAAGGATTCAAAAAGGGAAAGTACATCACACTGAAATCTTCAGCATACAAAAAAGAGGGGATATGGCGAAATCGGTAGACGCTACGGACTTAATTGGTTTGAGCC